TTTTGATTAAAAAATTGTAAAGTTTTGAAAGGGTACTCAATGAAGATCTTGATAGAAATTAATTACAAGGACGTTACAATACGAAAAGTTGTGAGGAGACATAGGTCTGTGATTCATAAATTTCCTTAGAGAAAACTCAAATATTTAATAGTTTAAATTAACAATGTGAATTGAATCATCTTAGTAGCATTTAAAAAAAATCAAACGAGAATTTGTGAGTAATGGCGAATGAAAGCAAACAAGCAGTATAAAATTTATTTACGAAATTCAACTAAAGAAGGTAAAAGTCCTGTAATAAATAAATTTTATATATTAGAAGAAAGTAATATGATGAATTTTGTATGAACAAAGGAGATCCACCTTCTAAAGCTTAAAGATAATTTCTAATCGATAGTGAACGAGTATTGTGAAAAAAAGATGAATAAATCCGACTAAGGAAAAATGAAATTGAGTATCTATAAATTTTCGAAGTTTAAAACTACGAAGTGCCTTTTGCATAATGAATCAGTAAGTTAATATATATTGCAAGTTTAAAACATAGGGATTAAACAAAAGTAATATAAATTATACCTGAAACCAAGTGATCTAACCGCGAACAAGTTGAATATTTATTAAATTAAATTGGAGGGCTGAACTCACATATGTAGCAAAATATGGAGATGATTTGTGGTTAGGAGTGAAAGATTAATCAAACTTGGAGATAGCCGGTTTTTCACGAAACGTATTTAAGTACTACGTAGTTTAAATAAATTGTGTTTAGAGTTACTAAGTAAAAGAAGGAGCGTAAAAACTTACTGAATTTAATATAACTCCGAAACAAAATTTAACTTTTAACTACAGACAGTCTACAGGCGATAAGGTTTATAGACGAGAGGAAAACAATCCAGACCATTTACTAAGATCTTAAAATTATAAGTTTAGGGAAAAAGATTTAAATAAGAGCAAATATAATTTGAATAAGCTTAGAAGCAGCTATTTACTAGAGAAAGCGTTTTAGCTCGTTATTTATTTTCTTAATTTAAATCAAAGATAAAGGAGACTATAAACTATATATCGATGTAGTGGATCAAATAAATATTGATGGTAGTGAAACACTTTGTAATTTTAGTAGTTTGTAAAAAGTAACTAAAAATATCAAAAGAGCTAATGCTGATATGAGTAACGTAAATTGTGTTGAATCACAATCTCTTTATGTTTAAGGTTTTTAACGCAAATTCAAAAACGTTAAGTGAGTCGGTCCTTAAAGAGTAAATGAAAATTAAATCTGAAAGGAATTTAAAAATTAAAACTAATTATATGCATAATATTTGTGTAAGAAGCTAAAATTTCATATTATATAATTAATTAAGGGAATTTTTATTAAACTTTTAGCTTTCAAGAAAAACTTATAATTAGAAGCCGTACTTAAACCGACACTGGTAAACTGGTTAAGAAAACTAAAGTGATCGAATAAATTATGTTGAAGGAACTAGGCAAATTAACTCTGTAAGTTCGCGATAAAGAGAACCAAATAAAACAGTTTGGTATAAAAACAAAAAGCAACGACTGGTTAACAAAACCACAGGACTCTGCAAATTAATTAAAATGTATAGAGTCTGATGCCTGCCCAGTGCCTAAAAAAGAAAAAAATGGGTATAATTTGCTCAAATTTGAATTCTAGGTAAACGGCGGTTCTAACTATAAGAATCCTTAGGTAGCGAAATTCATTGACGGGTAAATTCCGTCCTGCATGAAAGGCTTAACGATTGCTTTACTGTCTCCAATATAAATTCGGTGAAATTACAATACCTGTGAAAATGCAGGTTTCTTGCAGTAAGACGGAAAGACCCTAGATCCTTTACTCTAATTTTATATTGTAAATGCATTTTTGTTGAATAGGATAAGTGGGAGTGCAAACTAAATTGAAATACCACTCTACTAAAAGAAATTTACTTATTAAAACTAAAACGTTATAAGATAGTATAAAAATGAGAGTTTACTTGGGATGAGTACCTCCCAAAAAGTAACGGAGGTGTACGAAGGTAAATACAAAAGTATAATGGCGCAATTTTGCCTGACAATTAGATTGATAAATCAAATTGAGACGTAAGTCAGTCATAGTGATCCAATATTATCGAAAAGCGTGGAATTAATATTGCTCAACAGATAAAAGGAACTCTAGGGATAACAGATTCATCGTGATTGAAAGCTCATATTGATATCACGGTTTGATACCTCGATGTCGACTCATCTTATCCTGAAACTGAAACCGGTTTCAAGGGTCTAGTTGTTCGCTAGTTAAAAAGGTACGTGAGTTGGGTTCAGAACGTCGTGAGACAGTTCGGTCCCTATCTACTGCAAGTAGGGAAAATAAAAAGAGTATTTTTAGTACGAGAGGACCAAAATACATTAACCTATGGTGATAAGTTGTTGTACCTACAGCAAATTTAATAGCTAAGTTAATTAATTATAAATGCTGAAAGAATCAAAAAGCATGAAAATAACTTTTAATTTTTCGCGAATAATCTAAAAGATAATTAGATTGATCGGTTTGAAGTGGAAGCTTAGTAATGAGTTTATTAAAAGCTTACAAATACGAATTTATTCAAAAACTATATACTAATTTAATCAAAAAACAAATGGCTCAAAAAACAAATCCAAATGCGCTTAGACTTGGATCAACTCAAGTTTGAGAAACAACTATACAAAATTATGGGAAAAAGTCTTCTATTTATTCTTTTTCTCTGATAAAACATTTTTTAGCTAACAAGTTAGCTCTTTTTCACTTTCAACCAGCGAAAAAGGACATGGTATTAAGCAAGAGATTTACTATTCATCATAAGTGGATAGGTTTGAATTTAAAATATAGCGATAAGCAATCGCAATTAAGTAAAGAATTTGAGAAAAGCTTAAGTTTAATCTACTCAAAAAAAGTTAAAACAAAAAACTTCCATATGATAGAAACTTATGTAACTGCAGAATTTTTAACTTCATACGTTGAATATCTCTTTACGAAGAATTTTTCACTAAAAAAAATTAGTCTAAATGTATTTATATTTTTGAAAACGTGTTTAAATATGGAAAAAATAATCTATTCCAATAATACTATATTGATATTAAATTTGATAGGGTTTAAAATAAAAATTTCGGGTAGATTTGATAATTCTAGGAATCAAATGGCTAAGAGCTACGAACAAAGCTTTGGATCTTTATCTCTAGTACGCTTAGAGAATTATGTGGAATTTTATAATAAATCAATTTTTACTAAGCTAGGAGTTTGTGGTTTTCAAGTTTGATTATTTTATAAAATAACTTACAGCGATGGTGATCAATAAAAAAACTCATAATAAATACAAGCTAAAAGGATCTAACAAATTTCAATTTATACGCTCGGGTAGGTTTGGTATTAAAACAATTTCGGCCGGTAGGGTAGTTAAAGAAAAGTGGATTTTAGTTGAAAGGGCTTTGCAAAGAAAATTTAAACTATTATTGGGTCACAAACGAAGTAAGATTTTTAGCTCATTGGAATTTAATAATTCTCTAACAAAACTAAGTTTAGAATCACGTATGGGTAAAGGTAAAGGTATAGTTTACGCAAAAAGTAAATTTTTAAAGCCTGGTACATTGCTTTTTGAGTTTACAAGATTACCTAAACAATATGAAAGTGAAGTTTTCACTTTCATTCAAAAAAAAATGAGGTTAAAGTTAAAGTTAGTGAAATTTTAACTAATAAGAAAGGGGGGAGAAACTCAAAGGTTGAGTGTTAGTCTGTCGCATTAAAAGTTGCGGGTTCAAATCCCGTCTCTCTCGAACGTTAAGTATAAGATTAATAAAGTGCAAAACTATTTTTTAAGAATGTCAACTCTTTTTACTCATTGAATTTTTCGTTGGATATTTTCAACAAACCATAAAGATATTGGTACTCTATATTTAATTTTTGGTGCCTTTTCAGGTATACTAGGCGGCTGTATGTCAATCTTAATTAGAATGGAATTGGCTCAGCCTGGAAATCATTTATTATTAGGTAACCATCAAGTTTATAATGTTTTAATTACTGCTCATGCATTTTTAATGATATTTTTCATGGTGATGCCTGTATTAATTGGGGGATTTGGAAATTGATTAGTACCCATAATGATAGGTAGTCCTGATATGGCATTCCCCCGTCTAAATAATATTTCGTTTTGGTTATTACCTCCATCGTTATGTTTATTGTTAACATCTGCGTTGGTTGAAGTAGGTGTTGGAACTGGTTGAACAGTTTATCCACCCTTAAGTTCAATTCAAAGCCATTCTGGGGGCGCTGTTGATCTTGCTATATTTAGTTTGCATATTTCGGGAGCTTCATCAATTTTAGGTGCTGTAAATTTTATTTCAACTATTCTAAATATGCGTAATCCTGGGCAAACAATGTATAGAATGCCTTTATTTGTTTGATCAATTTTCGTAACAGCTTTTTTACTATTATTAGCAGTACCAGTTTTAGCTGGTGCTATTACTATGTTATTAACTGATAGAAATTTTAATACATCGTTCTTTGACCCCGCAGGTGGAGGTGATCCAGTACTATATCAGCATTTATTTTGATTCTTCGGCCATCCTGAAGTTTACATATTAATTTTACCTGGGTTTGGAATGGTTAGTCACATTGTTTCAACATTCTCGAGAAAACCTGTTTTTGGTTATATTGGAATGGTTTATGCAATGGTATCAATAGGAGTTCTTGGTTTTATTGTTTGGGCCCATCATATGTATACAGTTGGCTTAGACGTAGATACTCGTGCTTATTTTACTGCAGCTACAATGATCATCGCTGTCCCAACTGGAATAAAGATATTTAGCTGAATAGCTACAATGTGAGAAGGATCTATTCATTTTAAAACCCCAATGTTATTTACTATAGGGTTTATTTTCTTGTTTACTATTGGAGGCCTTACTGGAATAGTATTAGCAAATTCTGGATTAGATATTAGTTTACATGATACATATTATGTGGTTGCTCATTTCCATTATGTTTTATCAATGGGAGCTGTTTTTGCAATTTTTGCAGGTTTTTATTATTGATTTGGAAAAATTACTGGTTTACAGTATCCAGAAGTTTTAGGTCAAATACATTTTTGATCAACATTTATAGGTGTTAATTTAACATTTATGCCAATGCATTTTTTAGGATTGGCTGGAATGCCTAGAAGAATTCCGGATTACCCGGATGCTTATACAGGTTGAAATTTAGTGGCATCTTACGGATCTTATGTTTCAGCTTTCAGTACTTTATTTTTCTTCTACTTAGTATTTGTTTCTTTAACTTCGAATAATACTTGTATTGATTCTCCTTGAGATTTTGAAGAAGACTTATCTAAAAAGGGTACCTCGAGTTTAGAATGAGTTGTAACATCTCCGCCTGCATATCATACATTCGAAGAAATGCCATTGGTTTGTGAAACAACAAAATAATATGTCAAAATTTACAATTTTATTTTATTTCTTATTTTTTCCTTTAAAAAAAGGGTTAAGTGATTCTGCGGAAAATTGACAATTAGGTTTTCAAGATCCAGCAACTCCTATAATGGAAGGTATCATAAATCTACATCATGATTTAATGTTTTTCGTTTGCGTGGTTTCAATTTTTGTAACTTGAATGCTGTTCCGCACCTTGTGGCATTTTAGTTATCATCGTAATAAAATTCCTTCATCCTTATCTCATGGTACTTTAATTGAAATTGTTTGAACAGTAACACCAGCAATTATATTACTGGTTATTGCAATCCCATCGTTTTCTCTGTTATATGCAATGGACGAAATAATTTCACCTGCGATAACTATAAAAACATTAGGTCATCAATGGTATTGAAGTTATGAATATTCCGATTATCTAAACGAGGATGGTGAATCAATTTTGTATGATAGTTATATGATTCCGGAAGAAGATTTAGAAATAGGTCAACTTCGCCTGCTAGAAGTAGATAATCGTATGGTTATACCGATAAATACGCATGTTAGATTAATTGTTTCAGCGGCTGATGTACTACATAGCTGGGCCGTTCCCTCTTTAGGGATAAAATGTGACGCAATTCCAGGAAGGTTGAATCAAACTTCATTATTTATAAAAAGAGAAGGAGTATATTATGGGCAATGCAGTGAAATTTGTGGGATTAATCATGGATTTATGCCAATTGTAGTTGAAGCTGTAACTTTACCAGATTACATTTCCTGAATTTCTAATAAATTAAGCGAATAGGGTTATGAGATTATCTGTTTCTCAACTTATATTTTTAGTACTTATATTTTTAATTTTATTTTACTCTGACAAAAAAATCCTTGCAAACTTTAACAAAGTTTGCAAGGAATTAATCTCTAAAATAGCAGAGATAATTTCGAACCAAAACAAAAAAAAGTAATTATGACTCTTTTGTCTCAAATTTCTAAAAAAGTACAACGACACCCTTTTCATTTAGTTGATCCAAGTCCTTGACCGTTTGTCGGATCTTTATCTGCATTTTCATGCGCCATTGGTGGAGTGATGTATATGCATGCTTTTAAGAATGGGGGATTTATTCTATTAGTAAGTTTTTTATCTTTATTGTCTGTCATGTTTGTTTGATGGAGAGATGTTATACGAGAAGCAACATTTGAAGGGCATCATACAGGTATTGTTCAGCAAGGACTACGTTACGGTATTATTTTATTTATTGTCTCTGAAGTATTATTCTTTTTCGCTTTTTTTTGAGCTTTTTTCCATAGTAGTTTAGCCCCAACGGTAGAAATAGGTTCAATTTGACCTCCAAAAGGAATTAGCATTATTAACCCTTGAGAGATTCCCTTCTTAAATACTTTAATACTTTTACTTTCAGGTTGTACAGTTACTTGATGTCACCATGCAATAATTGCTAATCATCGCTTGCAATCTCTAATGAGTTTATTAGCCACTATTGTTTTAGCGGTTGTATTTACTGGCCTTCAAGCATATGAGTATAATTTAGCTGATTTTAGACTGTCTGACGGTATTTACGGTTCGACTTTTTATATGGCAACGGGATTTCATGGATTTCATGTATTTATAGGTACGATCTCTCTGATTATATGTTTTATTAGATTGAGCAAATATCAGTTAACTCAACAACATCATTTCGGTTTTGAATCTGCAGCATGGTATTGACATTTTGTTGATGTGGTATGATTGTTTTTATTTGTATCAATTTATTGATGAGGAGGATTATAGCAAAATGTTAAATACTACTTTAATTATATTAATTACACTAATTCTAATTTCGCAGAATATACTGTTATTGAATGAAGAAACACTAATTCTAATTTGTTTTGTGACATTTATTTGACTTTTTTATAAAAAATCAAGTCAAAATATTAAAGATGACCTAAATTATCAATCGTTAGCTATAAAAGGATCAATAGAAAATTCGTTCGAGAATTTAATATCATCTTTAGAAATGGAGTTAAAAACCCAAAGAGACTTAACAAATTTGGCGCGTAATTTCATACAGTTAAAACAACATTTTGTAAACTTAAATTCAATTACATCGCTTAAATTACCAATCTTTTCCTTAAATAACTATCAAGATATTTACAGAAAAAAGTTGACTTTTACTCAAAAGTTAGAGAATCAAACTTCAAAATTAATAGCTTTACTATTAATAAAAAAACTTAAAAAAATTTTATACTTAAAAAAATTTTATATTCAGTCATTTCAACTCTCAAATTCAACTTGTATTCAAAAAATTTCTTTAAGGGAATATTTTAATTTTGTTTAACTAAATAATTAGCGGGTATAGAAAAACGGTAAATTTCATTAGTCTTCCAAACTGAAAGTATGGGTTCGAATCCCATTATCCGCTTTATTTAACATAAATAATGGTGTATAGCCAAATAGGTAAAGGCAATAGCTTTTGATGCTATCAATTAAAGGTTCGAATCCTTTTACACCAGATAAGCTCGCTTGGTGAAAATGGTAAACACGGTGGATTTAAAATCCGCTCCTATTTAAGGTTACTGGTTCGAGTCCAGTAGCGAGTACGTTAAAAACTTTAAACTAAACTATAACAATATGCGTTTAATCAAGCGTCCAATAATTTCTATCGTAAATGATCATTTAATTGATTACCCTACTCCTATTAATATTCACTATGCCTGAAACTTTGGGTTTTTGTCTGCTATGTGTTTGGCTATTCAAATTATAACTGGAATTTTTTTAGCTATGCACTACACGCCCCATGTAGATTTAGCTTTTGCTAGTGTGGAACATATAATGCGTGATGTTAATTATGGATGATTATTAAGATATATCCATGCAAACGGAGCCTCGATGTTCTTTATCGTAGTTTATATTCATATATTTAGGGGATTATACTTTGGATCATATACTAAACCCCGACATCTAGTTTGAGTTGTAGGAGTTCTGATTTTTTTTTTAATGATGGGTACTGCATTTATAGGTTATGTTTTACCTTGAGGTCAAATGAGTTTATGGGGAGCCACAGTAATAACTAATTTAGTATCTGCTATTCCCTTTATAGGAGACTCAGTTGTAACTTGACTTTGAGGCGGTTTTTCAGTCGATAACGCAACATTAAACAGATTTTTTAGCCTTCATTACTTATTACCTTTTATTATTACCGCGGCTACTTTAATCCACTTAGCTATTTTACATCAAGATGGATCAGGAAATCCTTTAGGGATCGATTCAAATGTTGACAAAATTAGCATGTTTCCCTACTTTATAATTAAAGACTTATTAGGGTTAATAAGCTTTTTAATATTTTTTTCTATATTTGTTTATTTTTCACCTAACATATTAGGTCATGCTGACAATTACATTGAGGCAAATCCTATGGTTACACCTGCACATATTGTACCAGAATGGTATTTTTTACCTTTTTACGCTATTCTAAGAAGTATTCCGCATAAGTTAGGTGGGGTCATTGCTATGATTTCTGCTATTGCTATATTAGCCTTATTACCATGAATTCACAGTACAGAAATTAGAAGTTCTCGATTTAGACCCATATACAAATTCTTTTATTGGACAATGATAAGTTGCTGTTTTATCCTAGGTTGAATTGGAGGAATGCCAGTAGAAGAACCTTATGTATTTATAGGTCAAGTAGCAAGTTTTTTTTACTTTTTTTACTTTTTATTTATTTTACCAACTTTAGGTAAAATTGAGCGTTTTTTATTAGAATTTAATATTTAAATGGATATGTTTAAAACATATCCATTTAAATATTACTATTTACGGATAGAGGGATTCGAACCCTCACGACTCAATAAAATCTCTAGAATCTAAATCTAGTACGTCTACCAATTCCGTCATATCCGTTAATTATTTCCTTAAAGTTACAAATTTTACAACGCCTGTTGCTTTTCTTATTAACTGATATTCAATTTTTTGTTTTTTAACATCTGTTCTTTGATGCATCGTTAAAACAATTGCTCCTATCATTGCTACTAATAAAATAAGACTAGATATCAAAAATAATAAACTATAATTCGTGTATAAAACTTTACCAATAACTTTTATATTTGAAATATTATTAATTTCGTTTATTCACAAAGTTGTTTTTGGTTGATCCTCTATAACTTTAATTAAATTAAATTCATCAATAGTTAAACTTAGTTGGTAAGAAAATAGTAGGATAATAAAAATTCCTATAGGAATTAAAGAAACAGAATTTAAACTAGACGAATTTATTTTAACGTTTAGCATCATAACTACAAATAAAAATAAAACAGCAATTGCTCCTACATAAACAATTAAAAGCATAAAAGAAAGAAATTCTACACCAAATAAAAGCAATAAACCAGCAACGTTACAAAAAACTAAAATTAAAAAAAGTACAGAATGTACTGCATTAGTTAGTGTAATTACCATTAATGCTGATAACAAAGCGAAAAGAGAAAAAGTAATAGATAGAAAAGTCTCAATATTCATTTATCTTGTTTAATATAAGCGAAAAAAGGGATTCGAACCCTCAACTTTAATCTTGGCAAGATTACACTCTACCAATTGAGTTATTTTCGCTATGGCGGAGAGAGCTCGGAGGATTGAGCACTAGATTGTGAATCTATAGGTCGTGGGTTCGAATCCCATTCTTCGCCTATTTAATTAAATGTATTATTTGCTGCTTTAAATTCGAAATTGCTTTCCCAGGATTTAAGTTTTTTGGGCAAGTTTTGCTGCAATTCATTATTGTATGGCATCTAAAAAGGCGCATTTTATGATTTAAAAAATCAAGTCTTTCATGCGTGTTACTATCTCTAGAGTCCGTGATTCATTTGTATGCTTGTAGTAAAATTGCAGGTCCCAAATAAACCTCTTGATTCCACCAATAACTAGGACAGCTTGCTGAACAACAAGCACACAATATACATTCATATAACCCATTTAATTCCGCACGATCTACCTTCGACTGTAGCTGTTCTTTTTCAGTATGATTTTCGCTAACTAATCAAGGCTTTATTGACTTATATTGAGAGTAAAAATTTGTAAGATCAATAACTAAATCCTTTATAACATACATGTGCGGTAAGGGATAAATTGTTATGAATTTAGTTTTTAACTTTAATACCTTAAGGCAGGCCAAAGTATTTGTTCCTTCTATATTCATTGCGCAACTTCCACATATCCCTTCTCTACATGAACGTCTAAAAGTTAATGAAGAATCTTGATAGTTTTTAATTTGAACTAGAGCGTCAAGTACCATTGGACCACACTTATTCAATAATATAGGATAAATACTGAATCAAGGCTTATGTTGAATATGAGGATTTCATCTATATACGCGAATGTATATTTGCGAATCTGCTTTTTTGTGTAATCTTAGTTTGTTAGTTGACTCTTTTTTTAAAAACATATTTTTTATAAGATTAGTAAACATATTAAAAAAATAAAGACAATAAAAATAGTAAAATGCGTAAAAAATTGTTTACTTAATAAAACATCTAGGTTTCAAAAAATATGACGCAAACCGTTAAACAAATGATAAAATAATATTATCAGAAATAATAACGAAACAATTCGGATTACTTTAAAGTACAAAATAAAAGAAATTTCAAATAAAATATTCTGAGAGTTACATAACACCAAATTATTTAAAGTACTTACTAATACAAAAAAACACAGTAATATTAGTACTCCTGAAATTCTGTGCCAAATTGAAAAAGCCGATGATTGTTGCGGTACATAGATTGTTAAATGAGGAGATATTGGGCGGTTAAAAAATGAAAAATCTTGCAACATTATTTATATTTTTTTGTCCAGAATGGGATTTGAACCCATGACACAAGGATTTTCAATCCTATGCTCTACCAACTGAGCTATCTAGACTCAGGATGAAGTAGGATTCGAACCTACGATAAGAATTTATGTCAATTTTCAAAATTGATGCTTTCAACCACTCGGCCATTCATCCTATGTATGTTAGGGTAGTAGGATTCGAACCTACAACTTTTTACTCCCAAAGTAAATACGATAACCAATTTCGTCATACCCTAATAATTTTATATTAGGTAAATAAGATTAAAAATGCCATCATTAATGCGAATAAAGCTACAGCTTCAGTTAAAGCAAATCCTAAAATTGTATAGCCAAATAATTGCTGTTTTAATGAAGGATTTCTTGCGTAAGCCATAACTAACGAACCGAAAACAATACCTACACCAGCACCTACACCTGTTAATCCTATTGTTGCTAAACCAGCACCAATCATTTTTGCACTTTGAAGAGTTACGTTCATGTTTATATTTCAAGTTAAATTTATAAGCCTCTCAATTTAAAGCTAGAATTGGAATTGAACCAATATATAAAGATTTGCAATCTTTTGCATATACCATTCTGCCATCTAGCCATTTAACGGAAATAGGGCTTGAACCTATAACTTTTGGATTATGATTCCAATGTTCTAACCTAATTGAACTATTCCGCCTAAATTCTGCGAATCTTTTTTTTCTTACACCCATTATGAGGTAAAGCAGTTTTATCACAAATAGAAATAATATTAATTGAAGAATTTTTAAAGAATTTCGTAAAATTTCTTTTATTTCTATTAAAACCTTTCAGCTGTAAATGTAAAAATTTACACTCCAGAGAATTTAGTTTAGTTATTATTTCTTTTAATGCGCTATTTGTTGAAATTAAAGTAATTTTCTTTGTACCTTTAATTTTTTTAGCTCCTATAGAAGTTCAAAATAATATGTTACCTTTTATACAAGTTAAAACGCACAAAATATTAGTTGAGGTGAATAAAATTTTTAGTACAGTTGATTTCACAATATCTGCTACTAGCTTTAGAATTATTTAGGTTCCATTTAACTGGCTAAGATTTCCGTACAAATAGTATTTTTAGCGAAAACAAACCTACTTTTTGAGTTCGGAAAGGGATCGAGTAGTTTTCTAATTTTGTTTCTTAAGTTAAATAAAATTTTGATTACTCCCATTCTAAAGCACCCTTGTATCATTCATAAATAAACCCTATAGTTAAAATTACTAGAAAGATAATCATAGTTCAAAAACCTAAAATCGGAATTTCATTTAAAGAGAGAGATCAAGGAAATAGAAAACTTATTTCTAAGTCGAATATTAAAAATAATATGGCCACTAAATAAAATCGAATATCAAACGTAGCTCTAGCATCATCAAACGGATTAAAACCACACTCATATGCACTTACCTTTTCTTGATCAGCTTTTTGCGGAATAAGAAAATATGAAAGAGCAAAAATTGCTAATGAAAGCAAACAAGCTATTACGAGAAATATTAAAATTACAGAATATTCTTTAAATACTATTTTCATAACTAAGGTAATCAATTAAAACTTACTAGTATACCCGCAACTAAAAACACCCATCCCAACGACAAAGGTAAGAACACCTTTCACCCAACACGCATTAATTGATCATAACGATATCTTGGAAAAGAAGAACGAACTCATATAAACCCAAAAAGTAGAAACGTGGTTTTTAACGCAAACCAGATAGACGCTGGAATTCAATAAAATATTGTTAAATTTAACGGAGGTAACCACCCACCTAAAAATAAAATTGTAGTTAAACTACACATTAGAATCATATTCGCATATTCCCCTAAAAAAAATAGTGCGAATCCCATCGCTGAGTACTCAACATTGTAACCTGCAACTAATTCTGCTTCTGCTTCTGGTAGATCAAAAGGAGCTCTATTAGTTTCTGCTAATATAGAAATATAAAACATAAGTAAAATAGGGAACAATGGAACAGCAAATCATACAACTTGTTGCGATAAAACTACCTCTGTCAAATTAAGTGAACCCGAACATAATAAAACATTTATTAATATTAAACCTATTGAAACTTCGTAAGATACCATTTGCGCGGCAGACCTCAAAGCACCTAGAAAAGCATATTTCGAGTTGCTAGCTCATCCCGAAATGATGATGCCATAAACCCCTAATGAAGAAATCGATAAAATGTATAAAATTCCTACATTTATATCAGAATAAACTAACCCTTCTCCTAATGGTAATACACTTCAAGAAATTAAAGCTAACAAAAAAGTAAGGATAGGTGCAAGTACAAAAATACTTATATTAGCACTGGACGGTAATACAGTTTCTTTTACAAATAATTTGAGACCATCTGCTAAAGGTTGTAACAAACCAAAGATTCCTACAATATTTGGCCCTTTTCGACGCTGCATTGCCGCCATAACTTTCCTTTCAGCTAATGTCATATACGCAACTGCAATTAATAAAGGTAAAATTATTGAAACTATTTTTAATAGCGTTGTGATTATAAAAACCATGCTAATTTTGTTTATAAAATCATGAAAGTTGGAATCGTTAATATCAATTCCAAATCTAATATTAAAAAAAATAAAGACGTTAAAGAAATTCCTAATAACAAAGAATTAAACTTAGTTGTTGGAACAAGAATTGGTCAATAATGCTCACTATCAAAATACATGTTTTTTATTAATCGGATGTAATAAAAACACGCTATACAGTTTAATAAGATAGCTAACACGCTAATTCCAATAATGTTATTTTTTATAGCTGTTATTAAAATAAATAATTTTGAAAAAAACCCAACTAAAGGTGGAATACCGGCCATCGAAAATAAAAAAATAGTCATTGATATAGCTAATAAAGGATTAGTATTAGAAATCATTTTCAGATTTTTCAAATAGCGGGATTGTAACTCTTTCGGATAAGTATAAAGCTTTAAGCTCATAATGAAGCTAAAAGTTCCTAATGTGGTAATCATATAAACTAAAATATAAGTAACCAAACTAAATACCCCTTCTTTACTTCCTGATGATAAAGCAATAAGCATAAAACCTATGTGATTAATTGAACTATAGGCCATAAATCGCTTCCATTTCGACTGTGTTAATGCGCCTAATACACCTGTTATTAAAGAAAATAATGCTGAAATTAATACTAATAACGACCAGTAACCGATTAAGTCATGAAAAGAAAAAAGTAATAACTTTACTAAAACTGCAAAAATCGGTAGTTTTGGAAAGACGGAAAATAATGCTGTTATTATTATATTTGCACCTTCATAAACATCTGGAACTCACATATGAAATGGACTTGCACTTATTTTAAAAAATAATGCACTAATTATAAAAACAAGTCCTGTTATAATTCCAATAGTATCGATGAGATTTGTATTCACAAATCCCGTGAATAAATTAGCAAAATCATTAAAGTTTGTTAAGCCTGTTAATCCATACAATAGCGATGATCCGAATAATAATAAAGCTGACGAAAAAGCACCCAGAATAAAATACTTTAATCCTGCTTCAGTCGAAAACTCTGAGATACGATTAAAACTCGCTAATATATAAAATATTAAACTTTGAAACTCAATAGTTAAATACACGCTTAATAAATCACAAGATTGTATCACGAGAAGCATTGCGATAATAACTAATAAAATTAAAATTCAAAATTCAAAAGAATTTAATTTTTGGTGAAAGGAATAATGATATGCCAAAAGAATTCACATTGGTGAAAATCCTAATATAATAATTTTTGCACCATAACTAAAATTATTTAAAATTAGAAAACCATTTCAACTTACTAAATTGATTTGTTCTTGAACTAATAACAAAATTAACCCAAATAAAAGAATTTGTAAAGAAACTCAACCCATACTTCTATTTAAAATAGGAAAACCTAAAAAAGAAGAGGAGGTAAAAAATACCCCATAAATTAGGACAATACATGCTCCTCACAGAACATAAATTTCTGATACTACTGAATATAAATCGTAAAATAAGTAATCCATTGTTATTTTAAATAATTAACTCTACTAAACAGCGAGCTAACTCAATATGACAAATACGTACTAGAATTAAAAAAATTAGGTGTAATTTTTCCACATGAATGTAATCGTATATAATTGTTTTAATACCAGAACTTATATGAAGTAAAGATAAAGATAAAATTAATGCAATAATTTCTAGATCAACTAAAATTGTAGCAAAAATAAGCAAAGCTGCTAAGCGAATACTGAATCAATTGAAATTTCTAACCATACTTTATTAACATAATTGTTCCATTAAGTTTAATACAGAAAAGTGGATTAAATCTAAAAATGAACTTGGATATAAACCCATTCATAGTACTAGTAGAATAAGTGGTAATAAAATTCAAAATTCGCGGCGTGATAAATCTTGAAACAACTGAAAATATTGAATTTTGATTACTCCGAAAATAATTCTATTAAAAAGTCAAATAGAGTATGCTGCACCAAAAATCATTCCTAGACTAGCTAAAAAAGTTACAAAAATACTCGCTTTAAAAGTACCAAACAATACTAAAAATTCACCTATAAAGCTGCTTGTACCTGGAAAACCTAAGTTTGCAAAGGAAAAAAATAGGAAAAAAATACCGAAAACGGGCATAGTTTGAACTAAACCATTATAATATTTAATAATCCTAGTTTTATGACGATCATATAATATACCAACGCATAAGAAAAGTGCACTTGATACAAGCCCATGGCTCAACATAAGAATTATGCTACCTTCTATTCCTTGTAGTGTCGAAGAAAAAATTCCTATAGTTACAAAACCCATATGGGATACTGAAGAATAAGCAATAATTTTTTTCAAGTCTACTTGACGTAAAGTTGTTAAAGAAGCATAAATTACTGCAATTAAGCTTAACGAGAATACTAAAGGTGTAAAGAAAGTTGACGCAAAAGGAAATAAAGGTAATGAGAACCTTAAAAAGCCGAATCCTCCCATTTTCAGTAATATCCCAGCTAAAATAACAGAACCCGCGGTTGGAGCTTCAGCATGCGCTTCAGGTAATCAAATATGAAATGGTATCATAGGAATCTTAATAGCAAAACTTGCAAAAAATGAAAGTCAAAGAACTAGTTGACGAAATTCCGAAAAATTAACTTGTCATAAAAGTTGAATATCTAATGTACCAGTTTGAAAGTAAATGAAAATTAAACCTAACAACATTAACAATGATCCCACTAAGGTATATAGAAAAAATTGGTAAGCTGCACGAATTTTTCTTGATCTGGATCCTCAAATACCTACAATTAAGAACATGGGAATTAAAACGCTTTCAAAAAAAATGTAAAAGAGTAACAAGTCTAAAACTGAAAACACTTGAATCAAACAGAATTCTAATATTAAAAAACAAATCAGATACTCTTTTACTAAGAATGTAATTGATGTCCAACTAATCAATACACATATTATTGTAAGAAATGTTGTCAATAGAATGAAAAAAATTGAAATACCATCAACTCCTATTGTATAATAAAGATTTCAACGTTCTAACCAGTTAAAGGTGAAAATAAATTGAAATAATGAAGTACCTGAATCAAACTGTATCCAAATAAGTAAAGAGAAAAGGAAAGATAGACAAGAAAAACATAAAGCAATTAACCTGCATAAATAAATACTCGTTGTGGGAATTAAATACAAGCTTAACGCTCCTACTAATGGAGTTAAGGCTGTATAAATCAGAGGATTAAAAAAAGTTTCTGACATATTTAGTTTCTATTTGAGTCTAGATTGATTCGAACAATCAACCTTACGCTTATCAAGTTACAGTCGATAGGAAAAAACAAACCTACCTCTGCCTAAAACTGTACAAGACAGATTTCCTGTCATACAGCTTCCATTAAACTTCAAGTTTAATAAATTATTTTAAGCTTATTTTTCTTATTACAAGTAAACTTTTGCTTATATAATTCTCCAATTTACACGTTTCAATTTTTTAATATTTTAAACTTTTAGGATTTCACTTTACACCTTTTATTGATTAACAGTAACCCAATTAAGTATACGCTATTAATTCTGTTTTACACATAGTTTAGAGTTAAGATGTTTTCAGTAAATTTCTGTTCGTATCCTTAAGCTTTTTTACTTAATTCAGCTTTAATTACCTAGTAATCATAAATTAAGCATTACATTCGGATTATAAATGATGAGAATCTCACTCATTTAAAAAATTAATTTACAGTATTAAATTTAAATACTAACATGCCGCACGCGTACGCTCTAACCTTTAAGCTATAGACTCGTATTTTAATATTAAATAAAGAAAATGAGTACTAAGTATAAAACCAATGAGAGTAAATAATAATACTTTAAAGTTTTTAGTAAATAAAACAAGAAAAAGAAAAAGAAAAGTCCTAAAACCATAAAAAAAATATAATGGGTTATTTGACCAGTTTGAAATTTTTTAATTGATTTTGCTCATAATGGAATTAGATTCATCATTCCATATGGTCCTAATAATTCAATAAAACCTCTATCTAAATTTCTAAAAGTCACATTATAGCCAAAAGTTAAGGTAGGATAAATAAATAATCGATTATAAATCGGATCTCAAAATCATTTTTTGTTTGACAAAAAGGCAAAAAAACTATGAACTTTTCAATTTAACACTACAAATTTTGATAAATTTAGTACACTTGCTAATCCTATTCCAAGCATACTAAGGAAAAATGGTAATCATTTAATCGACGTATTTATAAACTCTGCTTCAATACATTTGGAATGAAACGGTAAAGTGAAAATTGACGCCTGTCAAAAATTTGTCCCAGACCCTATAAAAAAATCTTTAGTTGAATATCCCACAAAAATACTTCCTATAGCCAAAACTATAAGAGGTGTTAATATTAATGAATCAGACTCGTGAATTGCAATTATATTTTTTCTTATTGAATTCGTATTATTTAAAAATGTCAAATATAATAATCTAAATGAATAAAATGCTGTAAATAAAACTGATAAGTTACCCAACCAACAAGCTAAAGCAGATATGCTATTATTTAAATTAGAACTAGATGAAATTTGAGAAAGCTCTAAAATAAAATCCTTAGAATAAAAACCGGAAAGGAAGGGAAAACCTGCTAATGCTAGAGAGCCTATTAACATTAACGAGTAAGTTACAGGTAAGAAATATGAAAGAGAACCCATTCTTCGCATATCTTGCTCATCGGCTAACGCATGAATAATTGAACCTGCGCTTAAGAAAAGTAAAGCTTTAAAAAAAGCATGATTTGTTAAATGAAACATACTAACGTTATAGCATGATAAACCACACGCGAAAATCATATACCCTAATTGGCTACAAGTAGAATAAGCAATTACACGTTTTAAATCATTTTGAAATACTCCAGTCATGGCAGCAAAAAAAGTTGTCAATGAACCAAATACAATTAAAGTTCCTAATACAGTTGAAGAATACTCAATTAAAGGTGAAAATCTAATCATTAGAAAAACTCCTGCTGTAACCATAGTTGCTGCATGAATTAAGGCTGAAACGGGAGTAGGTCCTTCCATCGCATCCGGTAGTCATGTATGTAAACCTAACTGAGCTGATTTACCAACAGCTCCAATGAATAACAACAACCCTATTAAAGTTAAACTATTAACATAAAATCCTAAAAGTGAAAAGGAATAATTTTGAAAGAACGGCGCTAATGAAAAAATAGTTAAATAGTCTACCGAATTGAAAATGTAAAAAATTGCAAAAATTGCAATACTTAATCCAAAATCACCTACCCTATTAACGACTAAAGCTTTTATAGCTGATTGATTTGCGGCTAATCGAGTAAATCAAAAATTTATTAATAAATATGATGCTAAACCGACACCTTCTCACCCTAAAAACATTTGCACGGTATTGTCTGCCGTTACTAAAACTAACATGAAAAAAGTAAATATTTCCAAATAAGACATAAATCGCGGGCAATGGGGATCATTACCCATGTAACTAATTGAATAAATATGTACTAGCGTAGAAATAGAGGTTACCACAATTAACATTATTGAAGTAACCGAATCGAAGATAAAGCCCCAATTAATTGAGAGAGTCCCAACATTAATCCAAGGACTCAAAGTTATGTAGCATACAGAATTACATAACCCTACTTCGTAAAAAATCATGATCGAAAATACAAATGATGTTAAAACACAACTAGTCGAAAGAATACTTGACCCATAATATCCTAGTAGGCGCCCCCCAAAACCAGAAATTAATGATCCAATTAAAGGTAAAATTATCGTGCTAACATGCATTTTAATTATCAAGTTTTACGTTATTAGCTAATTTGCAATGAATTTCTATTAAATCCAATATTTGAAAATTGCAGAATAGAACTGAATTTTTTAAGGCTTTACTTAACGTTTCGTCTACTTTTTTAGTTTCTGAATTTTTTAAATAAAAAACTTCAAAAGTTGGGTTAGAATTAAAAATTTTTCTTATTACTAGTAAATCATTTAAAAGAATTTGGTTTAATTGCTGCTCTGATTTTATAAATTGGTCTCTGATTTTGATTATTTTTGAATCGTTCAAATCGATTATACTTTTTCTGGATTTTAGTACTTTTAAAAATCTTGGAAGAAAAAAATGAGTTAAAACAATGTAAAATGAAACAAAAACTATAAATAATCAAAATATTTGAGGGAATAAAATTATGCGATCCAATTGAGGCATTTTTAATGAAGATCAATTACGTCATTTAAATAAATACAAGTTAGCAAAGTGAACACATATGCTTGAAGGCCAGCAATTGCTAACTCAAGGCCAATTAAAGCAACCAGAAGACCCAACGGTATCAAGTGAAAGAAGGCTAATAATCCACCTGCAGATAGCATTGTTCAAGCAAACCCAGCAATAATTTTTAGTAACGTATGACCCGAAGTCATATTAGCAAATAATCGAATTGATAAAGTAAAAACTCTTATCAAGTAAGATAATAATTCAATAGTTATAATCAAAGGAACAATAATCAAAGGAACACCTCTAGGTAGAAATAGTGAAAAGAAGTTTATACCATGAGTTTGGATTCCTATTATGTTTATACCTATAAAAATTGATAAAGATAGTGCAAAGGTAAAGATAATATGACTTGTTACTGTAAAACTGTAAGGAACCATACCTATAAAGTTGCAAAACAATAAAAATAAATGTAAACTAAAAATAAAAGGAAAATAGAATTCACCTTTCGAACCTAAATTTTCGCGAATCATGTTTGCAGTAATTTCGTAGACCGATTCTTTTACTAACTGCCAATTTGTGGGAATTAAACTGCTTTTATAAAAACTTAAACTTAATCAAAATATAGAAATTAGGAAAGTTAAAAACATAAATAATGCTGAGTTCGTTATAGAAAAATTAAAACCCCCAATTGAAATTGGCAAAATTGTGACAATTTCAAATTGTTCTAAGGGACTTTGAATAAAAGTATGATAGTTATTAGACATATTATAGTTCATTTTAAATCAGGAGAAGAAGGACTTGAACCCTCAACCCTTGGTTTTGAAAACCAGAGCTCTACCAATTAAGCTATTCTCCTTTATTTTAATATACAGTAAAATTCTCTAAGTTTAAATGTAAAGGATAATTTATAATTTCCCAAATATGAAAGTGGTATATCAATTTATTGGTAAAAATTCCATACCTAGTTCCAAGCTTACTATTTAACCCTAAAGATAGGGCGTTTTCAAAATTGAAAAATGAGTTATCTTTTCTTATAACCGCGTGACACATAAAATATTGATCTTTTCTAACAAGAAATCTTTGATTTGAAATTAATTCTATGAAAAATAGATTATCAGAGAAATTCATACCCATTGATCCTCATATATTTTTAAATGTTTTTGGTTTTGTTTCGCGCAGCGCGAAAGATAATTTACAAAGAGATAAATTTTGATCAATGGATTCAAACTTTTCGACATAATGACAATAAAGTTTCGTTCTAAGTTGAAATTGCATAATTTAAATTAAATTAAATGGAAATAATCGGATTCGAACCGATGATTTTATGTGTGCAAGACATATGTTTTACCAATTTAAACTATATTCCCTTCTATAGTGGTTTTTTATTCATCGGTCTAGTGAATTATCAATAATTCACTAGACCGATGAATAAAAAACCACTATAGAAGGGAAAACTCTTCCTGATAGCTTAGTCGGTGAAAGCGAGTAGCTGTTAACTACTAGATCGTAGGTTCGAATCCTACTCAGGAAGTTTAAAGCATTTAACTCAACTGGTAGAGTATTTTGTTTACACCAAAAAAGTTAGAGGTTCGAATCCTCTAATGCTTAATACTACTTAGATTGTGCTTGTAACTCAATTTGGATAGAGTATTAAATTACGAATTTAAAAGTTGAAAGTTCGAATCTTTCCAAGCACTACTTATAAAAGAGTGTATAGCTTAGTCGGTGAAAGCAGTAGACTTTTAATCTATAGATCTTAGGTTCAAATCCTAATACACTCAATCAATAGCCTGCATAAAAGCGTGAATTGACCTATTTATTTTTATACTACAGAATTTTTTTGGAGGTTAATTTATTTCTTATTTGGGTGGTTAAACTTAAATTTAATCATTTACATCAAGATGGATAGTGTGGTTTTTCTTGAAATACTTCCTTTTTTTGATTTCGGAAAAAGGTTTATTGTACTGGGCGTAACTGATTTAATTGAACTCTTTTGGTTTAATTGCCTTTCGTTATCCTCTCTTTTCACTTACCCTCTTTTCACTTACCACTTAATTTTCTTCTTTAAATCAAGTTGATACTACTACCAATCTAAATTTGCTAGTTCTATCTTCTTTTGGTGAGCTTTAAGTATTTGTAGTATTGTATTTATACTTTCTCATGAGAAAATTCTACCTAATGTTTTAGTATTCTTCACCCAACACAGTAGAGTACTAAATTGAAATCAAACAGCATTAGTTGTCGAAACTCAATTAAATACTTTGCCCTATGTAATTTGAATACTTGAATTTCATTATTTATTAAACTTTTGAACCCTAATATTATTTTATTATTTTATTATTTTATTACTAAAAAATAACTCAATAAATAATTATTTATTCATAAAAAGTTATAGTAAAACTATTTTATTTAGTGTTCTAGTACTAATTTTTTTAGTAATACCTCCTGATTTGATCCAGCAACTAACTGTTATTTTTCTATTATTTATGTTTACTGAAATACTTTTTCTGTTCATTTGTATAAGATTAACCAATAACTTAAAAGTCAAAATAAATGCCAACTATTCACCAATTACTTAAAAAACCACGAGTCAAGCTAAAGTCTAAAACCAGAGCAGCCGCTTTAAAATGTTCCCCTCAAAGGAAAGGGATCTGCATTCGTGTTTACACAATAAACCCAAAAAAACCGAATTCAGCTGAAAGAAAGGTAGCTAAAGTGTTATTAACTTCAGGAAAGTCTGTAATAGGTTACATTCCTGGTGAAGGTCATTCTTTACAAGAACATTCTTTAGTTTTATTAAGAGGTGGCCGAGCCAAAGATTTGCCTGGGGTCTTTTATCATTTTGTCCGTGGCGTATATGATTTAATTCCAGTTAAAAATAGAAGAACATCGCGGTCAAAATATGGCGCAAAAGAAAAATAAGCTCCTATCGTTTAATGGTTAAAGACAATACTTTTTCGTAGTATAAATGTGAGTTCGAATCTCACTAGGAGTAATGCACGGGATAGAGTAAATGGTTAACTCATTAGGTTCATGTTCTAAAGTTATAGGTTCAAGTCCTATTCCCGTAATTGCAGCAAAACTTTTAATGAAAAAAACAAAATTAATTAATTATTCTTCTATTAAATACAACTTACTTTATTATTTTGCCAAAAGGCAGGGTATTTTACTTGATAAAAGAATTTTCGAAATATTGTTTTCATATGAAGGTGGTTTTTCATCAATTCTTCCATTTTGATTCTTCAGTTCTTATTTAAAAAAATTTTAGGGTAGTTAGACTAAACATTAGTTAAACAAATTAAGTAGTATAGAAGAGTTTGATCCTAGCTCAGAATGAACGTTAATGGTTAGCATAACACATGCGAGTTAAAATTAAATTAATTAGCGCACGGGTGAGTAAATTTATAGGAATTAATTCGGGTAAATTGTTGAATGCATGTAAAGATTAATCGTATTCGAAAAAGTCTATAAAAGATTAAGTAGTTGGTGACTAAAGCCCACCAAGCTTACGATCTTTAGTTGGTCTGTGAGGATGAACAACCACATTGGGAATGAAAACGGCCCAAACTTTATTAAAAGGCAGCAGTGAGGAATATTGAGCAATGAGCGAAAGCTTGACTCAGCTAGACCATTTGTGTGAGTGAAGGTAAATAGCCGTAAAACACAATTTTACAAAAATAATGATTGATTTTTAAAAGTCCTGGCTAATTCTGTGCCAGCAGCCGCGGTAAAACAGGAAGGGCAAACGTTATTCGAATTGATTGGGCGTAAAGAATATGTAGGTTGGTTATTAACTTTTAACTAAAAGCTTAAAGTTTATTTTTATTGAAGTTAAAAAAGTAATAGTCTAGAGTTTAAGTAAAGATTATAGAATTTTAAATGTAACGGTAAAATGTATTGATATTTAAAGGAATCTCGATAGCAAAGGCAATAATCTAATTTAAGACTAACACTGAGATATTAAAGTATGGGAATCAAAAGGGATTAGATACCCCTGTAGTCCATACCCTGAACGATGAGTGCTTATTCTATAAGACTAATTAGAATAAAATTAACGTTAGCACTCCGCCTGGGAACTACGGTCGCAAGGCTGAAACTCAAAGGAATTGACGGGGACCTGCACAAGCAGTGGAGCATGTGGTTTAAATCGACAATACACGCGAAATCTTACCAATTTTTGCATTATAACAGGTGTTGCATGGCTGTCGTCAGTCCGTGCTGTGAAGCGTTTGGTTCATTCCAATAAACGGACAAAACTCTTATGTATTTTAGATTACAAACAGTTGAAGATATTTCAAAGGAAGGAAAGAACGACGTCAAGTCCTCATGACCCTAATAAATTGGGCTACTTTCATGTGCTACAATGATTTTTTCAATTAGAAGCAATACTGAAAACTATAGCTAAACCGCAACAAAAATCAAGTTCGGATTAATTTCTGAAAATCGAAATTATGAAGTTGGAATTGCTAGTAATCGTAAATTAGAATGTTACGGTGAATTTGTTCTCAGGTCTTGTACACACCGCCCGTCACGCTACGGAAATTTATTTTATTGGAAAATAAACAATTTTATTCAAAGTAAAAAAAGGACTGAAGTGAAGTCGTAACAAGGTAGCCGTAGGGGAACCTGTGGCTGGATTATTAAATTTATTTTCTACTACCCTAAAAACTTAACTTAACTGCAATGTACGAGCAAATAAACTATTTAAATATATCAACTTTATTGTTTTTAATTAGTATCATAGGAATACTTTTAAATCAAAGAAATATTTTAGTGATGTTAATGTCTTTAGAAATGATGTTTTTATCAGTAAGTTTTAATTTAATTTTCTCTTCTATTTTATTGGATGATATTATAGGGCAAATTTTTTCTTTACTTATTTTAACTGTTGCAGCTGCAGAATCATCTATTGGATTAGCAATCCTGGTTATTTATTACCGAATTCGAAATGTAATAACAGTAGAATTAATGACGTTGATGAGTGGATAG